GGACAACGGGGATGGAATAGCTGTTGGGTGGTTAGGACATCCTATCTTTAGAGATAAAGAGGGGCGCGAACTTTTTGTACGTCGTATGCCTACTTTTTTTGAAACATTTCCGGTTGTTTTGGTAGACGGAGACGGGATTGTTAGAGCCGATGTTCCTTTTAGAAGGGCAGAATCAAAATATAGTGTCGAACAAGTAGGTGTAACTGTCGAGTTCTATGGCGGCGAACTCAACGGAGTCAGTTATAGTGATCCCGCTACTGTGAAAAAATATGCTAGACGCGCTCAATTGGGTGAAATTTTTGAATTAGATCGTGCTACTTTGAAATCCGATGGTGTTTTTCGTAGCAGTCCAAGGGGTTGGTTTACTTTTGGGCATGCTTCGTTTGCTTTGCTCTTCTTCTTCGGACACATTTGGCATGGCGCTAGAACCTTGTTTAGAGATGTTTTTGCTGGTATTGATCCAGATTTAGATGCTCAAGTGGAATTTGGAGCATTCCAAAAACTCGGAGATCCAACTACAAGAAGACAAGTAGTTTGATACAATATTGCTTTGTTACTTGTTACTTTTCATTTTTATTTTGTGATTTGATATAGGGTACCGGATAAATCTTGATTTGAATCACTGCCTTTTCTTTGACTTTTGACTCTTGTTCTTTTTTTATCCGGGAGATGGTCCCCAATAAACAGGTATGGAAGCTATAATTGTAAACCACGATCAAATCTATGGAAGCATTGGTTTATACATTCCTTTTAGTCTCAACTCTAGGAATAATTTTTTTCGCTATCTTTTTTCGAGAACCGCCTAAAGTTCCAACTAAAAAGGTGAAATGATTTTTCATTATCTCAATTGAAAGTAATGATCCTCCCAATATTGGGAGGATCATTACTTCAACTAGTCCCCGTGTTCCTCGAATGGATCTCTTAGTTGTTGAGAGGGTTGCCCAAAAGCAGTATATAAGGCGTACCCAGTAAAACTTACAAGTAAACCGGATAAAAAGATGGCAACTAGGGTTGCTGTTTCCATTATTATATAGTTTTAAGACATTATATAGTTTTAAGACCACAATGGATCTATGATAAGATCATTTATTTACAACGGAATGGTATACAAAGTCAACAGATCTTACTGAATATAAAATATTATGGCTACACAAACCGTTGAGGGTAGTTCTAGATCTGGCCGCCCCAAACGAACTAATGCAGGGAGTTTATTGAAACCATTGAATTCAGAATATGGTAAAGTAGCTCCTGGGTGGGGAACTACTCCTTTGATGGGTCTCGCAATGGCTCTATTTGCGATATTCCTATCGATTATTTTGGAGATTTATAATTCTTCCATTTTACTGGATGGAATTTCAATGAATTAGATTCACAAGAACCATTAACTGGCTTTTTCAATACAAAATGAAGCGTTTAGGTTTATGATTTTTATCCCATTCTATTTGGGTAGTTCGACCGTGGAATTTCTTTGTTTCTGTATTTCCGGAATATGAGTGTGTGACTTGGTATAATTGATCCTATGGATAGTACAGAGAATGGGTCTGTCATCTTGATAGAGATGGTTTTACTTCGTCGGATATTCATTCTAGTATCTGGAGCACGGAATATATATATGAAATAGATTACAAAGTATTAGAACTATGATTCATACTTAATAGTTAGACCTCGTGGCCGGACTTCGAAATTTTTTTTTTTTTCAAACTAAACTTTCGTTTAGGCTTATTTTGATCAAAGGACAAGGGTTTCTTTGGATTTTTAGTCATTATATCTATTCATTGAATAAGTGATGATCCAACGGTTCTTACTCAGGGAATTTTGGGACTTAGTTTGAAAGGGTTTTATTGAATCATCGTGGTTCTAGTATGAATCTGAGGTTTTAATCAATTAATAGGGTCTTAACAAGATAATTCCTATCAATAATAAAGAAAACAGCAGTAAAGCCGCACTACACATAAATAACAACAAATAAAATAGGTAAATAGAAGATTCAAGAGGCCTATAACGATCAATATATAGACGAATGAGCCGACTTGATTTTTTGGCATTATAACCACAAAGAGGAGTTTTCGGATTTTTATTCTTTCATATCTTCAGAAAAAATGAATCATAGAATTAAGAAATTTAAAACTAAAACTTTCTATTACACACATCCGTTAGAACTAGTATTTGTGTGTTTCTGTTTGAGCCGTATGAGATGAAATTTTCATATACGGTTCTCCGGGGGGGAGTCTCCGTGATTTACCTATCTCAATAAAATCTATGATTGGTTCGAAGAACGTCTTGAGATTCAGGCAATTGCCGATGATATAACTAGTAAATATGTTCCTCCTCACGTCAACATATTTTATTGTCTAGGAGGAATTACGCTTACTTGTTTTTTAGTACAAGTAGCTACAGGGTTTGCTATGACTTTTTATTATCGTCCGACCGTTACAGAGGCTTTTGCTTCTGTTCAATATATAATGACTGAAGCTAATTTTGGTTGGTTAATCCGATCGGT